CGTTCTAGCTATATACGAAATTCTTAATTAATAATAAGATTAAGTAAATTTTTGGGGTAACTCCATAGAAGCGATTTATTGAATCGGTTATTATTCTTGACTAGCATAAAAGAGATAAAAACCGGAGATTTTCTGTGATTAGTTGATATTTGAAATATATAATTCAAGTAGGCAACTCAAAAAAAGATGGTTGAATCAAAATAATTCCTTTTTTTAGTTCTATTTCTTTCAGAGGGTAATATGAATGTTCTATTATGTTCTATCAAAACACTAAAAGGTTTATATGATATATCCGGTGTGGAAGTAGGCCAACATTTCTATTGGCAAATAGGAAGTTTCCAAGTCCATGCTCAAGTACTTATTACTTCTTGGGTCGTAATTGCTATTTTATTAGGTTCAGCCATTATAGCTGTTCGTAATCCACAAACCATTCCTACTGACGGTCAGAATTTCTTTGAATATGTCCTTGAATTCATTCGAGACGTGAGCAAAACTCAAATAGGAGAAGAATATGGTCCGTGGGTTCCCTTTATTGGAACAATGTTTCTATTTATTTTTGTTTCAAATTGGTCAGGGGCTCTTTTACCCTGGAAAATTATACAGTTACCTCATGGGGAGTTAGCCGCACCCACAAATGATATAAACACGACCGTTGCTTTAGCTTTACTCACGTCAGTAGCATATTTTTATGCGGGCCTTACAAAAAAGGGATTGGGTTATTTCGGTAAATATATTCAACCAACCCCAATCCTTTTACCTATTAACATCTTAGAAGATTTTACAAAACCGTTATCGCTTAGTTTTCGACTTTTCGGAAATATTTTAGCTGATGAATTAGTGGTTGTTGTTCTTGTTTCTTTAGTACCTTTAGTAGTTCCTATACCTGTCATGTTCCTTGGATTATTTACAAGCGGTATTCAAGCTCTTATTTTTGCAACCCTAGCTGCGGCTTATATAGGGGAATCCATGGAAGGTCATCATTGACTAGTTTTCGACACAGTCTTTTTTAGCTTAGCCTGACCCAATGTATGCGCCGTTTAGGGAAATCCACTTAGGGAAGAGAAATATATAAATAATATATAAATAAGGTAGAAATAAAGATATAGACGATCTAGAGTAATTGTAAAAAAGGTTCCGACGTGCCATTAAAAAAAAGATGGTATAGAAAATGATTCTCATTTCAGTTGATTTTATTCAATTCATCCATTGACCAAAAAAAATTGAATAAATACAAAGTTACACTAAATTACATGGATTTATATCAATCAAATACTGAATATTTCTATAGAATGGTTTGGCCTAACAAATAGGTGCACCGGACCTATCTCTGTGGGATGATAAAAAGGAAGAGTAAGGGTTTACCAAAAACGAGATAAAAAAAAAAAAACGGATTGGTTTGCGTAGGAACGAGGGGTCCAACGAGGTGTATATAATCTAATCGCTATTAAGACAACTCTTGTGAATCTTTCGAAGAATGATTCGAGAATCCCGATGACTTTAAGATACAATATTTGGTTTACGGTATGGGGAAAAACATGTATATGTGATATTAGACATTAACTAGGTATATATGAACTAAAGATATATCTAATTTAATTTGTCTTACTATTGTGAATTTAGACAGGGATTTCAATAGAAGCCTTTCCATTTCGTCTGTAATTGTAAATTGAATGTTGGTTGATTGTATCATTAACTATTTCTTTATTTTTGTTTTGGTGCGAGGACCTTATCATGAATCCACTGATTTCTGCCGCTTCCGTTATTGCTGCTGGATTGGCCGTCGGGCTTGCTTCTATTGGACCTGGGGTTGGTCAAGGTACTGCTGCGGGACAGGCTGTAGAAGGGATCGCGAGACAACCAGAGGCGGAAGGAAAAATACGGGGTACTTTATTGCTTAGTCTAGCTTTCATGGAAGCTTTAACAATTTATGGGCTGGTTGTAGCATTAGCTCTTTTATTTGCGAATCCTTTTGTTTAATCCAAAAAACACATATTTTTGTTTATTTTGTGGATTTGCTGCTCTTGTTTTTTCGAATTTTTTTAATATTTAACTCTTAATATTTAACTCCTAGAATTAAATTACTAATTACTTAGGAACAACAACCTACGGAAATCGATGGTTTGATGATGAGGATCCAACTCACTTTTTTCTTTACCCTCTTAGTCCAATGGATTCACTTTTTTAGGAAGTATTCCAATTGTAACAAACGAGGTATTTCGCAACTAACCTGTATAACACCTGGTACCTAATTCGAATCGAATAAGTATCAGGCTTATTGGAAATTTCCAATAATTGGAAATTTCCAATTTTTAAAAATTCATTAAAATCCATTTCTAAATAAATATATTTTTTGAGTCAATTTTGTATTTAGAACTCGGAAAAGTCATAATAAAATAATACAAACAAAAAGAATATAAAATAAATAAGTAGTCTATCTATAACTATAAGAAAGAGGAGATCATATGAAAAATGTAACCGATTCTTTCCTTTCCTTGGGTTA